TTTGTATCGTTTTGGCGGCATGGCCGAGTGGTAAGGCGGGGGACTGCAAATCCTTTTTCCCCAGTTCAAATCCGGGTGTCGCCTGATTAACAAAAGACTCGGAATCTCTTACCCTCCTAATAGAACTCACTAAATTCTTGCCCGGCAGAAGCAGAGGTAAGGAGCGAGGACTGTCGATACTGGATTTTAAGAATCAGGGGAGGGGGTTCTATAAAAGACTTTCAATTATTTCTTCAAAAATCCGGGTGTGGCCCAAACCGGTATCATACCAATACAATATGAATAAAGAAATACTCACTTATTACTGATGCGCTCAGGCTATTGATTTGATTTATCAATCGAATCAAGTCTATAGTAAGATTCAATTGTGAGATTCAGAACTACGAAAGTGGGGGACCGTAAATCCGTGTATACAAAGGAAGGTTCCTAAGGGACTGTAAATCCTTGCTCCTAGGATCCAAGTAGGTATTATAGGAAGGACTCTAAATACTTCCTAATTACCTCACCCTACTGGTGTTTACTGACTGAGTCTTGAATTAGATTGGGTAGACTGATGGAGAATCAAATTAGGAGTTGTGGAAAGAACTGAAGATACTTTGTATCCAGACAAACTTACGAGAGTCTCTGAGTGCTCAGGTTTTCAATTTTCAATTAATATTAATATTGTATGGGTGATTGCCTTTTATAGAATATTTATAGAATCAAAGTAGAAAAAAAAAAAAAAATGATTTCTTTTGGGTAACCCTGCCAAGAATGTAATAGGGCGTCTTCCAATTGTTTCACAGAAGTAGAGACAGTAAGGCTTAGATGGGAGATAGGGATATGTGATAGATAGTTATCTATCTTGATGGTATATTTTTTTTTTTCTACTTTTGTTTATGAAAGGCAACAAAACAAACAATAGGCCTTACTATTCCTACATGTTCCATTAGTAACATCCCCTTGAGACTCCCAAGGAGGTAACTACGTATCTTGCTTGTACTTAGTGCTTCCCGATTCCACCAGAAATCATATAGGGACTTGTTACGAGTGTATTCATTGGGTTGGTTCATCAATAACGTTAGGTCACAATCCCATTTTGACTCTGCACCATTGATTCCACTATTATTAGTGATCAATAATGGAATAATTCCTTTATATTCATAGAGATAGGGGACACAATTCACATGGATATAGTAAGTCTCGCTTGGGCTGCTTTAATGGTAGTCTTTACATTTTCCCTCTCACTCGTAGTATGGGGAAGAAGTGGACTCTAGGGGTACTACTAATTGAGTAATCGAATTGTATCAATTGTTTAATAGATCGTTCTGCAAAGCGTTTTAAAATCAAAATATCTCCACTTCATAAATTCTATTGGAATCCTAAGAACCTTTTGATCAAACAAATATTTCAACGACTGGATTCCCAATGGGAAATTTTTCCAACCGAATTCTTGCTAAATATTCTATTTTGAGGAACCGGCTCTTACTAGAATTATGCATATTACAATGAGGAGCAGCCAACCCCTATTTTTTTTTTTTTGATTTGTTTCCCTCTTCTCTTTGCTGTTCAAAGAAGAAGCCATTCTTCTATTACGTAGATATGTACTTTCTACCGAGGCGACATAGACATAGTCGTTGTCCAAAGAAAAGAGGTATTACGAATAACATAATAAAATCTTGCGGGTATGCGTACTTACCGTTTTGTTTTATACTCCTAGGAATCTTATTTATGCTTTATTGACTCGCCTCATGTCATGGTTCAAGCATGAAAAATCGGTGGGGTCTACCACATCCTTTTCAAAATCCGAAGAAGTTACTATAGAACTCTTTGGATCATCTGTTAACGGATCAATCAATTACTTCTTCGTAATGCTAAAAAAAAGGGCTTGGTTTTCTTTTATATAATATATGCCTATGCCCATACTATTCTTCCTCCATTGATTCTTTCGATGGATCCGGAGATTCATATTGAAAATAATTAGAAACCCAGGAATTAGAAGAGTTGACGTTCGATTATTTCAGATTGATCGGGATCAATACAAATTGATGTAGCAAAGAAATAGAATTGGAGTGCTATTTACATGTACATATATATATGATATATAGGTATATATTGTGGATTGATTTATATCAAGCCCATATCTTTCTACAATAATAGATAGTGTGGTAGAAAGAACTATATGAACCTTTCTACCATACTATCTCATATACTGCTGACTCCAACCCGATCATTTCATTTAAGACTTGGAATTTGAATCCCTTTCTTCAATCGTTGATAAGAACTAATAAGTAAAGTTTCATTCAAATTAATCACTTTGACTAACTGTTTTTACGTAGATGATAAGTAAAAAAGCAGTAGGAACTAGAATGAACAGCGCAGTAGCAATAAATGCGAGAATATTGACTTCCATAATCTCATCGTTTTTTTGCTTCGCAATAACTCGGGATCTAATCCCATAGAGATGATAAGTCTTTCTCCTGTAAATTCAATGGCATGGATTGCATCCTGATGATACTGA